CATTTACAGTGGTATCGACAGTTACATTTATAGTTTCATTTGTACAGAAAGTCAAACTATAAGTAGTATTGAAAGTGAAAATTCGAGTAGTACTAGTAGCAGTTATCTCAATGAAAGAGGAAGATCTAATGATTTCGATGATTTCGATATAAATACAAAATACAGAGAGTTATGGGTTCAATGCGAGAATTGTTATGGATTAAATTATAAAAAATTTTTTTGGTCAAAAATGAATATTTGTGAACACTGCGGATATCATTTGAAAATGAATAGTTCAGATAGAATCAAACTTCTTATTGATCCTGACACTTGGGAGCCTATGGATGAGGATATGGTCTCTACGGATCCCATTGAATTTCATTCAGAAGAGGAACCTTATACAGATCGCATCTTTTTTTATAAAAAAAAAACGGGTTTAACTGAAGCTGTTCAAACGGGCATAGGTCAACTAAATAGTATTCCCATAGCAATTGGAGTTATGGATTTTCAGTTTATGGGAGGTAGTATGGGATCTGTAGTAGGTGAGAAAATAACCCGTTTGATCGAGTATGCTATTAATCGATCTCTACCTGTCATTATTGTGTGTGCTTCTGGAGGAGCACGCATGCAAGAAGGGAGTTTGAGCTTGATGCAAATGGCTAAAATATCTTCTGCTTCATATGATTATCAATCAAATAAAAAGTTATTCTATGTATCAATCCTTACATCTCCTACAACTGGCGGAGTTACAGCAAGTTTTGGTATGTTGGGAGATATCATTATTGCTGAACCTAATGCCTATATTGCGTTTGCGGGCAAAAGAGTAATTGAACAAACATTGAAAAAGACAGTACCTGACGGTTCACAAGAGGCTGAGTATTTATTCGATAAGGGCTTATTCGACCCAATCGTACCACGTAATCTTTTAAAAGGTGTTCTCAGTGAGTTATTTCAACTACAGGGTTTCCTTCCCTTGAATCAAGATTAAAAAAAAAATATTTTAATTTAAAATTAAAAAGGGGTTGAAATTCTTCATTTTAAAATGGAAGTATAGCACTAGGTTCAGTTATTTTGATTTGTAGCGAATAAGCATTTAGTTTATTGTAATCAAAAAAACCAAACTAGGAAGATGGTGTTTTCTTTTGGGACATCAGTTATAAGTGTAGTAAGAGTCAGAAGTTTTGGATAATTACTTTTTTACCCGAATCCATTTTTTTATTCTACCCCCCTTCCTGATTAGGAATAAGCATCTTTCTATCGACAAGATAAAAAAGAGTTTCTTTCTCCTTCTGAGAAATCGGGTAAATCAAAAAAAATTTATCCCTACTTTATGACATATTCATATTATAGAACAACGAAAAATATATAAAAAAATATAGAAAAAAATAAAATATAAAAACAAATCAAATTCAAATATAGAATATATAATCAAATAATCAAACTAAGAAGAATATAAGAATGAATATAGAATGATAATAAAGAATAATAAGAATATAGAATATAAATTATTTCTATTTACCGAGAACCCCTGTTTTGTTTGTTGGATAAGATTGGTTAAAGTCGCGAATTCATAAAAAATTCTTTTCTTTCAAAACAAACAAAGGTTTTTTGAAAGAAAAGATATAAAGAAAATTAAGGATGGGAAAAGAAGAATAAAATTTATGAAAGTGGACTGTCATACATATTCGTGTAGAAAGAGGAATAGGTAAACTTCATTTAGTTCTACATTCCTTGTACTTATTTATTTTTATTATTAAGTACTTTAATATTAAGAATATTAAGATTATATTCATATTTTTTATAATAGGTAGACGTATCATAAGATATCTTTATAATTATAATAGGTACAAATATGAAATCGAGGTACCCGTTCTATGATAGATTTTAACTTTCCCTCTATTTTGGTTCCTTTAGTGGGCCTAGTCTTTCCGGCAATCGCAATGGCTTCTTTATCTCTTTATGTCCAAAGAAATAAGATTGTCTAAAAATGATGGGACCAAATCTCATCAATTTATTTCAACGCTGGATCATCATACAAATACTTTTTTAGTGTAATATGGTAGGATATATGATATGCGGCCTTTCCGAAAACAAACGGAAAAATTGTTATGTATACTGATGCATAATATATGCATTAATGTATGTATATGCGGTTATAGCTTAATCAATATCAATTAAATTCAAAATGATCAGCAAATATTTTTTTAAAATCTTTGAAATAGAAACTCAATGTATCTAACCAATTATTCCTAATGGTTCATGTCAGAATACTGCTAGTTGATGGAAGTTATTTCGGAATCAAGCAAGAAAAGTCAAATCTATTTGGGTTATTTTCTCAATTCTAATCGAATGCAACTGGATCTAGTATAGTATGAATTGGCGATCAGAACATATATGGATAGAACTTATAACGGGGTCTCGAAAAACAAGTAATTTTTGCTGGGCCTGTATCCTTTTTTTAGGTTCACTAGGATTCTTAGTGGTTGGAACTTCCAGTTATCTTGGTAGGAATCTGATATCCGTATTTCCTTCTCAGGAAATTGTTTTTTTCCCACAAGGGATCGTGATGTCTTTCTATGGGATCGCAGGTCTATTCATTAGTTCTTATTTGTGGTGCACAATTTCATGGAATTTAGGTAGTGGTTATGACCGATTCGATAGAAAAGAAGGGATAATGTGCTTTTTTCGTTGGGGATTCCCTGGAAAAAATCGTCGCATCTTCCTTCGTTTCTTTCTGAAAGATATCCAATCAATCAGAATAGAGGTGGGAGAGGGTCTTTTTACTAGTCGTGTCCTTTATATGGAAATCCGGGGTCAAGGAGCCATTCCCTTGACTCGTACTGATGATAATTTTAATCCACGAGAAATTGAACAAAAAGCTGCCGAATTGGCCTATTTCTTGCGAGTACCAATTGAATGAAATGAACTGAAGAAGAAATCTCAGCATGAGAGAAGAACTTACTAATTATCTTTTTAAGACAACTGCAGCTTCTTAAAAATGTTCATTCCGACAAAGGATGCTATATTCTATTTTACCGTTCCGTTGAGGCAGCAGTTCACATACATTATACATCTCAAATACAAATACAAATAAAAAAACCAGGAGGACGCATAAAGAATAAAAAAAATATAATTATAAATTATAAAAATATAATTATAATAATAAAAATATAATAATTATAAATTATATATAATAATTATAAATTATATTAATTAGAAATTATATTAAATTATATTATATTAAATTATATTATATTAATATTATATTAAATTATATTTAAATTAATAATTATATATATATATATAATTTATATAATTATTAATTATAAAATTATAATATATAATATAATAATAATTTATTAATTTATATATAATATATATTAAGTATTAAGAATAAGTATTAAAGTATTAAGAATAAGTATTAAGAATTTAAGTATTAATATAAACTATAAACTATTTGTACACCAAAAGTACACCAAAATATACGCATATACATGGCCCCCAGCTTAACTCTTTTATACTAATTAAAGGTCTAAAAGGTCTAATAAGTTTCATTAAGAAGTCTAATCTAAGTTAAGTATAGATTCATCAAATATCTTACCTTCAATGAATGAATTCAGTACAATCAATACAATGGCAAACTTGTGGATAGGGAATTCTACTAGCTACCTATCGAATTTATTGTAGAAATTCCGGGATCTATGATTGGACTATGCAAAATAGAAATACTTTTTCTTGGGTAAAAGAACAGATGACTCGATCCATTTCTTTATCGATCATGATATATGTAATAACTCGAGCATCTATTTCAAATGCATATCCCATTTTTGCGCAGCAGGGTTATGAAAATCCACGAGAAGCGACTGGTCGAATTGTATGTGCCAATTGCCATTTAGCTAATAAGCCCGTGGATATTGAAGTTCCGCAAGCTGTACTTCCTGATACTGTATTTGAAGCAGTTGTTCGAATTCCTTATGATATGCAACTGAAACAAGTTCTTGCTAATGGTAAAAAGGGAGCTTTAAATGTGGGAGCTGTTCTTATTTTACCCGAGGGATTCGAATTAGTCCCCCCCGATCGTATTTCTCCCGAAATGAAAGAAAAGATGGGCAATCTTTCTTTTCAGTCTTATCGTCCTAATAAAAAAAATATTCTTGTGATAGGTCCTGTTCCCGGTCAGAAATATAGTGAAATCGTATTTCCCATTCTTTCTCCCGACCCTGCTACGAAAAAAGACGTTCACTTCTTAAAATATCCTATATATGTAGGTGGGAACAGAGGAAGGGGTCAGATTTATCCTGATGGTAGCAAGAGTAACAATACAGTTTATAATGCTACATCAGCCGGTATAGTAAGCAGAATAGTACGTAAAGAAAAGGGGGGGTATGAAATAACCATAATTGATGCATTAGATGGACGTCAAGTGGTTGATATTATACCTCCAGGACCAGAACTTCTTGTTTCAGAAGGTGAATCCATCAAGCTTGATCAACCATTAACAAGTAATCCAAATGTAGGAGGGTTTGGGCAGGGAGACGCAGAAATAGTGCTTCAAGATCCATTACGAGTCCAAGGCCTTTTGTTCTTCTTGGCATCTGTGATTTTGGCACAAATTTTTTTGGTTCTAAAAAAGAAACAGTTTGAAAAGGTTCAGTTGTACGAAATAAATTTCTAGATCTAGAGATTCCTTAAACTTGTCGATTGATAGAATTATGTATTGTATGATTCAAAAATTATGTAAGCCTTTTACTTTTTTTTATTTTTTTATACTGTTTTTTCTTTTGTGAGATGTCTGAAACTCATTACTTGTATACTATTCCTAATAATAGAAAAAAAGCATACAAAGGAATAGAATACAAGGCAAAGACGGGAAAAATGAAAGTAAAAAAGATTTCTATAAAGTCTTTTTAGTCTTCCTAATCTTCTATTCGATACAAGACGACACAAGAAAGGTATTTTTCTTGTGTCGTCTTGTATCGAAAGAATCGTGTTTTTTCTCCTGTTCGCCAAGGATTCTTATC